CTATCCATTAGACAATGGACGCCGTTCATTCTTATTTTTTCGTATTTTGATTTTTCTTGAGTTGAAAACAAAAAAGTCGGATTATACGTGAAATAGTTTTTGGAATTGTATATTCAATGATTCACTAACCGTAATGAAATCTCAAATCATAATAAAATATATTATCTATATTTTAGAATAGAATTCTAATAGAATATTTAGAAAAAAAGAAAAAGCGGGTAGCGGGAATCGAACCCGCATCGTTAGCTTGGAAGGCTAGGGGTTATAGTCGACGTCGATTCAGTGCTTTGAACGTCTCTAATTCAAAACCGAACATGAAACTTTGGTTTCATTCGGCTCCTTTATGGAAGGAGAGTAAATTCTTAGATCTAAGATGTGAACAAAATGAACAAAATTATACCCATAACACCTACGTCAGCTTTTTATTTGAATACAAAAAAAATGAATTGCTTTCTAGATGATCCTTCTAGGAGAAGGTGATTTTGACAATCTTTCTAGTTACTTCGTTCTCTATTTCTATTTCAGAGGATCCTAAGGAAAAGGATTTTTTTCCACCGAGCTAAAACAATACGCCGATGTCTCTAGTAAACCAAAGTCATCGCTGAATAGCTATTTTGCTCCAATTTATTTTTTTAGAAAGAAAAAATGGAGGATTTAGTTACGATTAGAAATCGATCTTTTATCTTTAGCCATGGATCTTTTACTCATACTTATTCAATTGTAAGTCTTGGTCCAATTCAAAAATTATGTTTCGCAATTTCATAATCCAACTTTTCAATTTAATTTATAAGTGATTCATGGATACAAATCACGAGAATCCGTATTTTTTTCTCGAATTTCTTATTGAGAGGTAAAGGATTAAACCCTTTTAAGAAATAAAGTTTTTGATCGGAATATGAATAAAACCGAAAGACCCTTTAACTATTAGGGGTTAATAGAACGAATCGCACTTTTACCACTAAACTATACCCGCTACAATATGATTATTGTATACAAATGGACCTTTTGTCTAGCAAGATAATTGAGCATGATCAAGATAGGATTATCAAAGAATCGTCAAAATGAGAGTGCTGGACTTTTTCACGAGTAGATTCAAATTTAATGAGATTTGGAAAAGAGGCTCCATTTAATTATTTATTTAAATATTTAAATTTAATTCAAAATTGAAATTAAAGTTAAATAAATAAAGTTTTCTCTTTTGCTGAAGAAGTTAGATACGGATCAAAAAAACACTAAAATCATAATGGAAAAAATGTATTGTGGAAGAATTGATAGTTTCTTTTTTAGTTCGGGTAAAATAGAATAAGTATAACAAGAAAAGAATGTAAATAGTATTTCTTCTTTAATTGTCGTTGCTTGAATATTTTATATTCAATTGAATATAATTATAATATATATAATAAAAAGTCCTTTTTGCTTTCAAATCAGATAAATCATTATTTATCTATAATTCTAATTTGTTGGAACAAAAAAAAAGAGCCCGGCTAGGTACTGACCAGGCCGGGCCGTGAGAATAAGAAGGGCCTTTCGAACAAAATCAACACAAAGAGGTCTTGCTTATTTTTTTTAGTTCGATTGTTGGCGCGGTCGAGTCCATCTTTTAGATATTAGATAAAGGAAATTCCTGATTCGTGGATCTCTCTATATAGAAATAATAGAATAGAGAAAGAAAAGAGAGAAATAAAAACTCTTTAGATTATGTGTAATGTAGTAATTCTCTTTTTCAATCGGGAGAGATGGCTGAGTGGACTAAAGCGTCGGATTGCTAATCCGTTGTACGAGTTATTCGTACCGAGGGTTCGAATCCCTCTCTTTCCGTTTCCGTTGATGACTTTATTTATTTATATAACTTTAATTTATTTATATTATTTTTGATTTCTTTTTTTTCAAATTTTGAAAATCTTAGTGAAACGTGTGAATAGATAAAATCCTAAGAAAATTTGAAAATTAACCAAGGAAACCTTTTATATTTTATTCTTCACGTCCAGGATTACGCCCCGGATCATTAGATAGGAATCCAAAGATAAAGAGAGAAACAAAAAATATCACTACGGTATAAACGAAGAGTTTCAGAGTAAGCATTACACAATCTCCAAGATGATTTTTTAGAAAAAAAAAGAAAATAGATCTTCCATTTTTCTACCACATATCCTATTTTGATACCAAGAAATGAGGTTTTTTCTAGAAATGTATTGTCACAAATGCATTTGTTTTTCATTAAAAAAATTGCGTTTATATCCAAATTTAGATATTGTGAGAGACCCTAATAGGGTTAGGGTCTTTGACTGGATGGCTGGAAAGGCTCAAAAACGAGGAAATGGGGGTAAGCCTGATTTATGGCGACTATCCACGAATTTCAATGTATGAATCAGGGGTTTATACTAGAAAACTTATCTGATTTTATTTTATCAATTGTTAGAATTTTTTCTCGAGGAAATCATGCATTTTCTAGGATATTATTATTTAGGATCTTATCGAAAACTTACAGCAGCCTGCCAAACAAAAGCTAAGAGAAAAAAAAACAGAGGTATGACTGGCATAACATCTACGATTGGATTCAAAAAAGCATAGGCTTCAGGCAATTTGCCGAAGAAAAAACTACTCGAATAAAGGGGCGAATTTATACAAATACAGATCAAACTAACGATATTAAGCATAACAGACATTTTGTTCTTGGAAATAATTGCATTTTGGTTGCCTTTTTGATATAAGGAAAAAGAAAGTAAGGTAAGATAGACAAAAATCCTTCTTTTCTTTGAATCCATCCAACCAAAAATTCTCCAATTCTCAAAGGAGAATAGAAGAAACCATACTTTCATACAATATCTTAATTGAATTCTATGTAATGATCAATAAATTAAGTTGAATTCTGTATCTATATGTATCAAAATCCTAGTAGCGGTCTATTCTATTATTCTATAGAAGATCTATATTCTATAGATAGATTCTATATCTAGATATATATTTAGATATTTATTTGGGCTGTAGTTGACAAACAACCAATAACAATATTATTGTTTCTTAGTGTCGATTAGCAATCGAAATGGGGCGTGGCCAAGTGGTAAGGCAACGGGTTTTGGTCCCGCTATTCGGAGGTTCGAATCCTTCCGTCCCAGCGCGGATCCACTTTTTATACTCCATTATTCCCATATAAACTATATCATAATATAAAAAAAGTGGGGGGTGGATAGGCATAGGCTATATTAATTAGAAATTTAAGCATCTGTGTCTGCTTGAATTTCATTAACAAACGATCAAGTTCCATGTTCTATAGTATGGTATTTATACTATATCTATAACAAACAGTGACAATTGTTCAGTCTATCTGATAGATATGAGAAACCTTCCCTATTTTTTTTTCGATTTTGATTTTCGTAATCTGATTAAAAAAATAAAAATTCAAATCGTAACTTACATTATTTTTTCTACATCTCATTCTCATGAAAAAAAATGGATTTCTTTCTTTTTTTCTTTGATCTATTTCAAATTTTTATTTGAAATTAGTGATGAGTCAATTCAAAAAGAAAGACTGATCTTCCTATAAAGATCAAAGGCGATGCTTTTTGTCCAATTTTCTTCAAATCCAATCAAATTAAATAATGATGTTTAATTTAAATTAAATAGTGAATTTCACTTAGAAAAATTTTGAATGATTTGGAATCTTTGAAAAAGTAGAAAATCATTTAATTTATCCTATTAAGTTAAGTCACTTGAAAATGTAGATTCAAAAATTTATTCATTTTTATTTATATTAATATATATCTAGAATTATTATTAATATAAATTAATATTATTTTAATTTAATTATTTTATTTATATATATAGATTTCTTTTTTCTTTCTATTATCTATATATTCTATTAGTAATTAGTATGTTAAATATGTTCAAAATGTTGTCTTACTAAGATTTTTTCAGAAAAATCTTGTTTCATATATTCATATATAGAAGAAAAGGTATAGATTACGATGTCTATGGACAGCTGAACCGATGACTATTCATGATTCCATGATTGAATCAATTCCATACCGGTATACCGGTTCCAAATTAGAGGAATGTTATGGTAAAACTTCGTTTGAAACGATGTGGTAGAAAGCAACGTGCGACTTGAAGGATATGACCCATTGTGGATTTTTACATCCATCATTTTAAATTTGTCTAGGAATGAGGTGCTCTTGGCTCGACATTGTTTGTTCTGTTACACTTGAACCCTTCATTTTTTGTCGGGTTGTAAATAGTCCATGATGGAGCTCGAACAGAAAGTATTAATTCATTTCTCAGGGGCAAGGATCTAGGGTTAATGTCAATCAACTGGAACAACTTCGTAAATATATGGAAAATTGAAAGGATCCAATTCGAGCAAGTTTCCAATTCAAAAGCAAAACTTGTTGAAATTGATCCAAAATTTTCGATTCAACGTGTATCATGCTAGAATCAACCGTCCATAGGATTCTTTGATAGAAAGAAATCAAAAAGGGTATGTTGCTACCACTTTGAAAGGATTAAGAAGCACCGAAGTAATGTCTAAACCCAATGATTAAAAATAAGAATAAAGGGTTTAAAAACAAGGAAACACCCTTTGTAATTGTTAATTCTCTTGATAGTCTCAATAACTGGATCCGACTAAAGAATCCAAATAGAATTTGAAATAGTTTAACCGGGATAAACGAAAGGGAGTAAAGACTACTCAATAAATGAAATTGACTAAAGATTTTCCTTTGAGCTATTTAAGAGTTATCCGATTTGAGTTATGAGTACGAGCTGTTTCTTTTTCATTTTTCAAGAAGAAAAAGACTGAAATCATAGTCTAATTGATATTCAATTCATTTTATAGGTCCATTTGTCATTTAATTTATTATTTATTAGAATTAGATACATAGGCAAAACTTCGAATTAAATCATTTTTTCTCGAGCCGTACGAGGAGAAAACTTCCTATACGGTTCCAGGGGGGGTATTGTTCATCTATATCTATCCCAATGAGCCGTCTATCGAATCGTTGCAA